TTGTACTGTATCTGAGATCAATCTTGGCTATTCCCGCCCTTCACCTCCCCTAGACTCTAGACTCTATTTTTTGGTCTTTCAACTAAGCAATTGTAATTTACCCTTTGGAATATGTATGAAGTAGTAACATTTTTTTTACTGGTGGAGACACGAACAAATAAAAAAAAAGTAAGAGGAAACAAAACGGAGTTCGTTTCCTTTGTATACTTTAATACACAATACCCATCGTTTCTTTTGCCTGTTTTATATACATAAAACTTAATTAAATTAGTAAGGGGTATAGCTCCGACACTTAGATGGATAAGTATGTATCATGATCTATAACTAGAATACTGAATATGTATGTCGACCCATATCAATTAATTTGTCGAATATATACTCATACAAATTACTCATGTGCCAGGAACCAGATTTGAACTGGTGACACGAGGATTTTCAGTCCTCTGCTCTACCAGCTGAGCTATCCCGACCATTCACGACGCATCATCCTCATTTTATTTTAATATAGGACTTGGGTCTATGTCAATTAAAAAACGAAAAGATATTCCAAAGTATTATCCAGGCCCTGGTAGAATTTCTTGTATCTTCAAAAAGAAAACCTTGTAAGTTTCAATACAGTACAAATAATACAAATAATGATATAGATTGTTAATTATTTTAATTTAATACATTATTCAAAGATGCTCATTTGCATTTGTACACGTATCATATATATCACACACAAGGCTTATGATGTGATAAGAAAAAAAATTTCCGCTCAGATCGGTTTGTGAATGAAATAGTAGAGTGAGAATAACTGCGAACCATAACCAATTTTGAGTCACTAACAAAATAAAATGAGAAGATAAATAATTAGGGAGGCAACCAGGTCTTTTTGGGGATAGAGGGACTTGAACCCTCACGATTTCTAAAGTCGACGGATTTTCCTCTTACTATAAATTTCATTGTTGTCGATATTGACATGTAGAATGGGACTCTATCTTTATTCTTATCCGATTAATCAATTCTAAAAAAAAAGATTTATCAGACTATGATGGAGTGAATGATTTGATCAATGAATATTTATTTCATTTTTCAATTTTGATTTTGAATCGATTCACAAAAATTCTTTCATTTTTCATATAAATAGATAGAAAAAAATTATAGAACCGGTTGGAGTCATCATTAATCATTTTTAATCATTTGGCGATAGTATTTCAGTAAGTATACATATGTATATAGGTTTATCTTTCATCCTTTCGGAAGTTTCGATGGAAGGATTCCTTTACGAACACAATGCAGCCAACTCCATTTGTTAGAACAGCTTCCATTGAGTCTCTGCACCTATCCTTTATTTATTCTCGCTTTCTGAAACCTTGTTTGTTTTCATAAAACGGGATTTGGCTCAGGATTGCCCATTTTTAATTCCAGGGTTTCTCTGAATTTGAAAGTTATCACTTGGTAGGTTTCCATACCAAGGCTCAATCCAATTAAGTCCGTAGCGTCTACCAATTTCGCCATATCCCCCCTTTTTTTGTGATGTGATTAGGATCACATCATGATGCCGTTTACCCTTTTTTGTTCATTTCCATTTATATTATGCTGGAACCGTTGAATTGATTAGATATCGATTCCTGTATTGAAAAGTGTTTTCTCCGATTTGATTTTTTATCTATCTTCTTTCATCTCTATTGGAGACCATACTTGGTCCAACCAGAAATTCAATATAGATATATACCACATAACATATATCTATTATAATTATTATAATATATTATATATATACATGTCCCAATTTCTATGATTTTCTATCATTTTTAGTGTGCAATTTTGAATACTTGAACGGTCGATTCTTTTTTTTTTTTTTTTTGTCTTAGGTTTCGCCTTTCCGAATGAAACCCTAGGAATGTTTCATTATGGTCTGGATTGCACTTTTCTCCTCTTATCCTTTTCTTAGGGCAGATCATAAAAAAAAAAACGACAAAGGGCAATTTAGTATTATTAATTTCAAATTTCATTAATAGCCATAACTAATCGAATGGATATAATTAATCAATTAATCATTCCGTTAATTTATATATTAATGAATATTAATGAAATTATTTCAAATTTTATAAATTCTCTATTTTCGCTTTCAAATAGATTCAAATAGATATAATAATTAATTAATTATATTAATATATTATACGATTATAATATACAATAAATATACAATAAGATTCTAACTTAATTACTAGATTATATTCCTAACTTTAGGTACAAAATTCTATTTCAAATTCTAAATCTAAATAAATATCTAGAAATAAAAAACCATGTACTAAAATATTTTATTTAGAATTTATATAGTTTTCTTTTTATTTTCTTTTTTATATAGTAAAATATCAAAAAACAATATTAAAAAATAGTAAAGGAAATATTAAATATGGAATAGTAAAAAAATATTCGTCTCTAATTAAACAAATTAAGATATTTATTATTGATAAACATATATTTGAGAAATAGATCTAAATTAATATATCAAAATGAAATATTTTTGAAAATTAGATTTTCCATTCTTATTCGTTTCTATAGTTGAATTTTTCTACATTTATATCATATTTATTATGAAATAATTAAGAATAAACAGTTAAGATCTCAGCAGCAGTAGTTTACTAAATTAGTATACGTGTACAATTTATGTTATGTGAGCCCGCTTAGCTCAGAGGTTAGAGCATCGCATTTGTAATGCGATGGTCATCGGTTCGATTCCGATAGCCGGCTTTTCTCCATTTGTTTTATTTTTTAGATAATTGATAATAGCAAATCTAAAGTGAAAAGCTTCTTTGCCCGTTCCTAAAGGTCGCCGAGCCCCTTCCCCTTCGATTATTTCAAATTCTTTTTCTTTTTTATTTATATAATACAATTATATATACAATATTTCTATACAATAAGGTCTGACTATTGATACAATTCCTCTAATTATTCTTTGTAATACTTCAGTAAATTTCGCTTCATTTATCATATTTTAGTTTAGTTTTAATTTTGGTTTATGAAATTTCATAAAAAAAAGGAGTCTTTATGTCGCGTTACAGAGGACCTCGTTTCAAAAAAATCCGCCGTCTGGGGGCTTTACCGGGGCTAACTAGTAAAAAGCCTAGAGCCGGAAGCGATCTTCGAACCCAATCGCGCCCCGGCAAAAAATCGCAATATCGTATTCGTTTAGAAGAAAAACAAAAATTGCGCTTTCATTATGGTCTTACGGAACAACAATTACTTAAATACGTTCGTATCGCCGGAAAAGCCAAAGGGTCAACAGGTCAGGTTTTACTACAACTACTTGAAATGCGTTTGGATAACATCCTTTTTCGATTGGGTATGGCTTCGACTATTCCTCAAGCCCGCCAATTAGTTAACCACAGGCATATTTTAGTTAATGGTCGTATAGTAGATATACCAAGTTATCGATGCAAACCCAGAGATATTATTACGGTGAGAGATGAAAAAAAATCTAAGACTCTGATTCAAAATTATCTTGATTCATCCCCCCCTGAGGAATTACCAAAACATTTGACTCTTCACCCATTCCAATATAAAGGATTAGTCAATCAAATAATAGATAGTAAGTGGGTCGGTTTGAAAATAAATGAATTGCTAGTTGTAGAATATTACTCTCGTCAGACTTAATCCTAACTAAAATAACACGGCAAATTTTGCTCCCCCTTTTTTCGCTTAAGTAAAGGGGCTGAGGGAAGTAAGTTAAGGGTTTTGGTCTGGGGATTTTTCTCTCATTCATGTATCTATAGATCAGTAGGGTATTTTCATTCCTTGTCCATTTTATCCAGTATTTTCGTACCACAGAAATTAGGATTAGGAATAAAGAATCCATATCAAAGAAAAGCTACAGGCTAGTTGTTGGAGTATCCATTCTTATTTGATGCATTGTGGCCAGTAACATTGATGAATTAGGTGAAGAATACGGAAAGAGAGGGATTCGAACCCTCGGTAAACAGAAGTCTACATAGCAGTTCCAATGCTACGCCTTCAACCACTCGGCCATCTCTCCTACATAATGATTATGGCTCAAAACCCGAGTGAATAGTGAGCCATTGATATTCATTTTGTATAGGTATGTACATTCCATTTTCACTATAAAAATGGAACTCTAAAAGCATAAAAGTTTTCATCAAAGATAAATCCTCCCTCCGAGGCTGGGGATAAAGATAATTTTTTTTATGAAAAAAAAATTGTAAAATAAAGATATATCTATTCATGTTTGCGAAGATAATGTTTCCGCCCTTTCTAATATTTATACCGGATTAAATCACTCAATTGGAACGAATCCGCGGATCGATCTATTTTTTTAGACTATGTTTAATGGCTACCTTTATACCACGATTCTATTTAGTTTAAACTATTATTCTATTTTCATAAAAATTCTAAAATCCTTTTCCAGTTTTCGATTTTTCAACAAGAATTCCTTACTTCAACCTCTTAACCCATAGATTTATTCCAAATTCATGAACCACCCCCCGGTTTTTCTATTTGATTGTATAGCGTATACCCACTATACACATAACACAAAGCAGACGGGATTCCATTTTAATCATAGAATTATTATTTGATTCTTTTTCCTCTTTTGAATCAAAACTTCTCGAATTATCCTAATCTCTAAGAGAAATTCTTTGATTCTTCAACCTCAATGAAATAGGAACAGTTCCCTTCATTTTTATATTACTACATTTGGATGAAATCGAATCGGATTCAAATATGAAATTTTTTTTTTATTGATTCCTGTCAAAAATAAACAATTGGAGTAAAAGGGCGTCTTTTTTAATGAATCCGTTTTTACGTTATTTCGTACTGTACAATTCCTTTGTTTGTGAGATCATTTTCTCACGAAAGGAAATTCAAAAAAATTATAGAATGGATTAATACACCTATGTCTAGATCTGGGATAAATGGAAATTTTATTGATAAAACTTTTTCAATTGTAGCCAATATCTTATTACGAATAATTCCGACAACTTCAGGAGAAAAAGAGG